GAAGCTATTCAGGAACAGATGAAACGTTTTCTACTTCCGGAACAGTTATAAGTTATAAAATAAAAGGCATTGATCACTCTTAATTTAAATACTAATTTAAAGCTTCTATCACTATCACTATCATATAAAAAAAAAGTCGAATAAAAGAATAAAAGAAAAGAATTTTAATAGAATTAATTAATCGAATTAAAGCTATAAATTATATACCATAAAAAAGCTAAAAAAAAGCTAAAGCTATAGTCTAAGTGGCTCTTATTTAAACCTGAATCATTTAACTTTCTTGACATAGATAAAAATATAACAAAGATATGGAAATAAATTGCGTCCATGCGTCCAATAGGATTTGAACCTATACCAAAGGTTTAGAAGACCTTTGTCCTATCCATTAGACAATGGACGCCTTTCATTCCAATTTTTTTGCTCATTTTTACTTTTTACTTTGAATAAAAAGAATAAAAAAAAATAAAAAAAAAATGGTTCGAGATAATTTTTAGAATGGCCTATTTAATTCAATGATGTATTAATTCTTCAAAATCTATTCTATTTTATTATGAAATTTATGATTAAAAATGAAAACGAAAATAGAATAAAATAGAATAAATATAAGAATAGAAAAGAATAAGAATGTAATTCGTTTTAGTAATAAAATATAGGATCTTACCTTTTTTTATATTGAATTTTAATGGAATTTTATTACTTTTATTACAAATAATAAAAAAATTCTTCTTATTTTGCTTTATTATATCTGTTTTTATTCTATCTGTTTTATTCTATTCGAGCCAAATGGATCCTAATCCTATATCGACTCCATTTATAGAGTCTATAATAATATATAGAGCGGGTAGCGGGAATCGAACCCGCATCGTTAGCTTGGAAGGCTAGGGGTTATAGTCGACGTTGATTCATCTTAACGTCTCTAATTCAAAACCAAACATGAAACTTTTGTTTCATTCGGCTCCTTTATGGACTATCGAGAAATTCTCGGATATAAGACGTGAACAAAAAAAAAAAGAAAAAACAATCAAATTGTTATTAATAAAAATTTAAGAGAAAATACAAAGGAAATTGAACTTCTTTAACTTGGACCCATAATATCTATGTCAGCTTTCTCTCTTACTGCATTCAAAAGAATGTGCTTTCTAGATGATCCCTCTAGAAGAGGGGAATTTGAACAATTTTTCTAGTTACTTCGTTCTCTATTTCTATTTGAAAGAATCCTTAGGAAAAGTCTTTTGTTTCCGCCGGGCTAATAATACTCAAAAAAAATGGATGTCTTTAGTAAACCAAAGTCACCTTTTAATAGCTATTTCGCTTCAATCCTTTCTCGACAAAAAAAAAATCGAAGATTTAGTTACGATTAGAAAGAAACTTTTCTATGTTTATCCATGGATCCTTTACTCATACTCATTCAATTGAATATATTCATCCAACTCAAAAATTATGTTTCGTAATTTCATAATCCAATTTATGTTTATGAAGTTATAGTTGATTCTTGGATACAAATCACGAGAATGTATATTCTTCTTCGAATCTTTTATTGAAAGGGGAAGGATTAAATCCTTTTAAGAAATAAAGTTTTTGATCGGAATATTAATCCAACCGAGGGATCCCTTAACTATTAAGGGGATTACTAGAACGAATCACACTTTTACCACTAAACTATACCCGCTATGATGCCATTATCTTCTAGAAAGGGTCTTTTGTCGAGCAAAGTAATTGGTCGGAATCAATATAGGATTAAAAACGAATCATGAAAACGAGAGCATTGATATATTTTTTTGTCAGTACACATAATGGGCTTAGGAAAAGAAGACTCATTCAAATGACTCAAAAAACTGCTTTCTTTTTCGAGTAAGAATGTATTGTTCAAGAAACCACAGTCTTTTTAGCTTTTTTTGTGTCCAGTAACAGTAACAGTAAAAAGTAAAGTAAGTAAAAAAAAAAAAAAATAGAGTCTATAATAATATATCTAGATAGATAGATTGTATATTGAGTCTGTATTGATTGGAATATTGGGTTGGAGATATCTTTTTTGAGCACTTACTTTATCTAACTTTTATCTAAATTGAATTGCCGATAAAAGTTAGATATTTGATAAAACTTTATTACATATTTTTATTTTATATCTATAATATAACAATATAACTATAACTATTTTTTTTTTTTTTTTTTTATAGTTAATATTAATTATTGAATTTTCGCTTAGGAATTTGTTTTATTAATTCTTTATTAATTCGATACTGAAATGAATTCAATTAATTGTAATTCGGAGAGATGGCTGAGTGGACTAAAGCGTCGGATTGCTAATTCGTTGTACGAGTTCTTCGTACCGAGGGTTCGAATCCCTCTCTTTCCATTTCTGTTACGTTGATAACTTGGTCTTGATATTTGAATTCTCTTTCGAATTTGTCAAACCCTCTTGGTTTTTGTTTTTCTTTTTTTTTTGTTTTTTCATATATCATATATTATCATATATATATATCATATATATATATATATATTATAGTCTTATTAAGTATTCTAATTTTTATTTTCATTTTTAGAGTTAAGGGTGTGAAATAGATAAAATCCTAAGAACATTTCAAAATCAAGTAAAAAAACAATTTTTTTTTTTTTTTATTCTTCGCGTCCGGGATTTCGTCCTGGATCATTAGATAGGAATCCGAAGATGAAGAGAGAAACAAAGAATATCACTACCGTGTAAACAAAAAGTTTGAGAGTAAGCATTACACAATCTCCAAGATTCCTTTTTTTTTGTTTGTTTGGGAAAAAGAGAATAGATTCTCTATTTTTAGAACACATATTCTATTTTGACACCAAGAAATCAAGTGCTTTATAGAAATAGAAAAAATATTCCATTTCAGCAATGCATTTGTAAAATTTTGTCGAGTCCTTCATTATCAAAAATTTTATTTATTTTATTTCATACCGACAATTAGATATTATGGGGGACTCTAAGTAGAATATTCTATTCTAGTATATATGATAAAATATTCTAATAATATATAGACTAATAGAATAAGGTAGAATAAGGTCTTTCAATGGAAAAAAATGAAGAATGAGGAAATCTGTGGATACAGATTTATCGTGGCTATACAGGAATCTCGATCGTTGACTTGAGGATTCATACTGTTACGACTTATCTGATCTTATCAATTGTTAGGATTTTTTTTTCGTGAATAAATCATGAATTTTGGAAGGTTAGAACAGTATTTAAGATCTTATCGAAAACTGACAGCAGCTTGCCAAACAAAGGCTAAGAGAAGAAAGAGCACAGGGATGACTGGCATAACATCTATGATTGGCTTCAAAAAAGCGTAGGCCTCAGGCAATTTAGCGAAGAGAAAACTGCTTGAATAAAGGAGAGAGTTAAAACAGATCCAGATCAAACTAAAGATATTAAGCATAACAAAATTTTTTTTCTTAAAAATAGAAAGATAATTGTATCTTTTTTTTTTTTATTGAGTTTTTAATTTATTATTCATTTTAAAATGAATAATAAATTAAACAATTTAAAGTAGGGTAGACCAATCAAAAAACCTTCATTCAATTCTCAAATAAAAAAAAGAAAGAATAGAAGAAATCGTACTTTCATCCAATATCTTAATTGAATTATATATTATGATCAATAAATTCAGTTTAAATTCAGTTTAATTCTATATCTACATGTATCAAAATCTTATGAAGAATCTAGTTCAGAGATCTTTTTGACTGGAATTGACGAACAACCAATACTAATATTAGTGTTTAGTAGTAACGAATAGAAATAGAATATGGGGCGTGGCCAAGTGGTAAGGCAACGGGTTTTGGTCCCGCTATTCGGAGGTTCGAATCCTTCCGTCCCAGATCATACCCATTATATTATTTCTATGAGAATAGGTATTCTCGGTATATAGAATCTTTATTTTCAGCATATGAGAATAAAAAAGGATTGTCTTTTTGAACAACTTTCTGTTTAATTTAAGATTCTAATTCATTTTATCTTTAAGATTCTAATAGATGTGATTCTTCTTCATTTTTGAATTATTTAAAGTGATTCTTCTTTGAATCATATGAATCATATTTTGCATAAATTGGATTGAGTTCAAATCAAATAGACATTGATGCAATTGAATCTATTTTTGATCCGAGAAAGATGAGAACATAGATCAAAATCTTTTTGAATTTCTGAATTGAATTATAATACTAAGAGTACTAATTAAACTCAATCAAGGTGATTAAGCAAGAGGATTAAGTCGATTAATTTACTAGGGTAGGGTAAAAAATAGGAAGAATGGCTTAATCTGTACTTCTTTTGCTTTGTTTTGTACCTATACAAGAGAATAGAGTCTAGCATCCAGTAAAATAGTATGCTTTTTCTTTGCCTTATTCTTTGATTTAGAACCCCCAACCCTCATATGCTTACTCGGAGAAGTAGATAGCCGATCAATCGGAAATGGAAAAGCTCCATTTCAATCCTCTTATCTCTTTTAATCTAATTACTAATATAATTACAAATATAATTACATATGTAAACAAAAAAGAATTCATATAGATTATAGATTATAGAAGTCAAAAATCTGGACTGGATTACTCAAAAAAATGGATATAGATAGTATCACCTTAACCAACAACTATTCATGATTCCATAAGGGAATTAATTACATATTAAAACGAATTAAAACTAAAGGAGGAATATGCTCAAACTTCGTTTGAGACGGTGTGGTCGAAAGCAACGAACTATTTATCGAATCGTTGCAATTGATGTTCGATCGCGAAGAGAAGGAAAACCTCTTCGTAAGGTTGGTTTTTATGATCCAATAAATAATCATACCTATTTAAATTTTCCTGACATTCTATATTTCCTTGAAAAGGGTGCTCAACCTACAGAAACAGTTCAGGACATTTCAAAGAAATCGGGGTTTTTACATTTACACAATTCTGCCTTAATCAAAGCAAATTCAACTAATGCAATACAAAAAAGGGGGGTTGGATGATTTATATATAACTTGGTCTACCCCTGTTTAATTTAACACAAGTCCAATAAACACAAGTCTTAGGCTTGTGTTTGTTAATTATATATCTTAATTCTCTAATCTTATCCATATTTTATTATTATTTATTATTATTATTTAAATTTGATTTAAATAATTTTCTTTATTTTATTTTATTAATTATTAATAATTTTTTATTAATAATTTTTTTTGCTTTCTTCATTGTATTCTGTTCAAGTTTATTTTTTTTTTCAACATTCACACTCATATTGACAACAGGGTATCAAACAAATATAATTCATTGTGTGTGGGTAAATCGATCTTTCTCCCTTCTATAGGTTTTTGTTTTTGTACTTTATTCAATAGATAACATACGTGACAAGAAATGACCTATCAATTTAGATTTTTTAATATTGTTATTTAAGAATTTAGTGTATTTGCGTCTGAGCCATTCATTTTTATGTTCAGAATCAATTCGAAATTTTTATATTTCATTTTCTTGCTAGTTTAATATTTGGATTGTGCCTTGCAATTCAATTTCTTTTTTATTTTATTTTTATTTTATTGGGATTCCGATTGTATCTACACATCCTGATTATTTTTATGTTTTTTGAGGCGGGAGGGTTGCTAACTCAACGGTAGAGTACTCGGCTTTTAAGTGCGACTAGCATCTTTTACACATTTCTATGAAGAAATTGATTCGTCCACACTATCTGTAGAGTTGGGAAGATCGCGACTGATCCAAAAAGGAATGAATGGAAAAAACAGCATGTCGTAGCAACGAAGAATTCCAGGAATTTTTTTCTTATCGGCTTGATCAAAACTTTTTCTTGAATTCTTGGCGCAAAACAAAATGCATTCAAAGTTTGGTCAAGTGAATAAATGGATAGAGCACTATGGCTCAAATTATAGGTAAAAAAAAAAAGCAACGAGCTTGTTTTCTTAATTGGATCTTAATTGGAATGATTTCCCACTCTAATTAAACGTTAAAAATACATTAGTACCTGATGTGGGAAAGGTTTTTTCCCTGAGTGGATTATCCTTTTTATTTTTTTTTTTATGAGTCCTAACTATTAGCTATTCACCATTAGGGGGTGGAGATGAAGGTGTATAAGAAGCAGTATATTGATAAAGAAATTGGTTCCAAAATCAAAAGAGCGATTGGCTTGAAAAAATAAAGGATTTTTAGCCATCTTCTTAGCCTTTAATCAACATAAACCAATTAGATGGAAAAGGAGAGGATAGAGAGTCCGTTGATGAGTTTATTTCTTGCCGTGGTATTTAGTCTTTTCTTACTATAAATACTATTGCTTTGACTGTATCGCACTATGTATCATTTGATAATCTCAAAAACCCTACCTTTTACCTTCGGTTCAAATTGAATTTGAATTTCAAATGGAAAAAGAAAAATTCCAAAGATATTTAGAACTAGATCCATCTAGGCAGCATGACTTCCTATACCCACTTATCTTTAGGGAGTATAGTTATGTGCTTTCCCATGATTATGGTTTAAATAGATCTATTTTGTTGCAAAATGTCAGTTATGAAAATAAATCTAGTTTACTAATTGTAAAACGTTTAATTATTCGAATGGATCAACAAAATCATTTGATTATTTCTACTCATTATTCTAACCAAAATATATTTTTTAAATGCAACAAGAATTTATATTATCAAATGATATCAGAGGGTTTCTCAGTCATTGTGGAAATTCCATTTTCCCTACGATTTGCACCTTCTTTAGAAAGGTCAGAAATAGTAAAATCTCATAATTTACGATCAATTCATTCAATATTTCCTTTTTTAGAGGACAAATTTTCACATTTAACTTATGTATTAGATGTACTAATACCCTATCCGATCCATCTGGAAATCCTGGTTCAAATCCTTCGATGCTGGGTGAAAGATGTTTCTTCTTTGCATTTATTACGATTTTTTCTCCATGAGTATTGGAATTGGAATAGTCTTCTTACTCCAAAGAAATCCATTTACATTTTTTCACAAAGTAATCCAAGATTTTTCTTGTTCCTATATAATTCTTATGTGTCGGAATACGAATCTATCTTTCTTTTTCTACGTAAACAAGATTCTCATTTATGGTCAACATCCTCTCGGGTCCTTCTTGAGCGAATCCATTTCTATGGAAAAATAGAACATCTTGCAGAAGTCTTTCCTAATTATTTTCAGGTTATCCTTTGGTTGTTGAAGGATCCTTGCACACATTATGTTAGATATCAAGGAAAATTAATTCTGGCTTCAAAAGATATGCCATTTCTGATGAATAAATGGAAATTTTACCTTGTTAATTTATGTCAATGTCATTTTTTTGCGGGGTCTCAACCGGAAAGGATCTATATAAACCAATTATCCAAGCATTCTCTCGACTTTTTAGGCTATCTTTCAAGTGTGCGACTAAATTCTTCAGTAGTACGGAGTCAAATGGTGGACAATGCATTTCTAATAGATAACGCTATGAAGAAACTCGATACAAGAGTTCCACTTATTTCTTTGATTCGATTATTGGCAA